GATAGAATCGAACTTTTGATTGATTCGGGTACTTGGGAGCCTATGGATGAAGACATGGTATCTCTGGATCCCATTCAATTTCATTCGGAGGAGGAGCCTTATAAAAATCGTATCGATTCTTATCAAAGAAAGACAGGATTAACCGAGGCTATTCAAACAGGTATAGGGCAATTAAACGGTATTAACGTAGCAATTGGGGTTATGGATTTTCAGTTTATGGGGGGTAGTATGGGATCCGTAGTTGGGGAGAAAATTACCCGTTTGATTGAATACGCCACTAAAGAATTTCTACCTCTTATTATAGTGTGTGCTTCCGGAGGGGCACGCATGCAAGAAGGAAGTTTGAGTTTGATGCAAATGGCTAAAATATCTGCTGCTTTATATGATTATCAATCAAATAAAAAGTTATTCTATGTACCAATCCTTACATCTCCTACTACCGGCGGGGTGACAGCTAGTTTTGGTATGTTGGGGGATATCATTATTGCCGAACCCCATGCCTACATTGCCTTTGCGGGTAAAAGAGTAATTGAACAAACATTAAATAAAACAGTACCCGAAGGTTCACAAGCGGCTGAGTATTTATTCCAGAAGGGCTTATTCGATCTAATCGTACCACGTAATCCTTTAAAAAGCGTTCTGAGTGAGTTATTTCAACTCCACACTTTCTTTCCTTTGAATCAAAATTAGAACATGAAGTTGAATTATTTTGAGCAAACAAGTAATTAGTTTATCGGAATAATAGAATTTTATCTTTCTATACCTTACGATAATCCTATTTTGACTAAGAATCCCTGCTGGATGGGATTCTAACAAACCCTTTAATATATAAAACTAAATAAATAGAATCTAATTCATTTTTAAGAAACTTTTTGCTTAGTAAATTAAATTTGAAGACAAGAGAAAAAAATGAATAAAATAATATCTCATCCATATCCTTTCAAATCTTTCATGTAGAGGGATAAAAAACTACATTATATACTCATTAGAATAGATTAGAGAGATATTAAGTAATAATAATTCCAATTTAGAATTATCAAATTATACTTATAATAAGATATAAGATATCTTTATATATAATATCTTTATATTCTATAAATATAAAATCTAAATAATAATACCAGGTACAAATAGTAAAGCGAGGTACCCATTCTATGACAACTTTTAACTTTCCCTCTGTTTTGGTCCCTTTAGTAGGCCTAGTATTTCCGGCAATCGCAATGGCTTCTTTATTTCTTCATGTTCAAAAAAACAAGATTGTTTAGAGCCAAGGGCACAAAATCTCATTTTTAAACTGACGCTTGTATCATAACACAGATATCCTTTTAGCAAAATATGGTATAAGCGTCTTCCGACGAAAATATCCCAAAATGCTATATTCTAGCTATTTTCAAATAGACCCGAATTGGCGGACGGCTGAATTGTAAAGTTGGTCTATCTATATGCATGTGGCTATCTTTAGTGAGATCATACGAAGGGTATGTTATTAGTTTAGATCTAACCAATTTAATGAATTACTCCTAAAGGTTCACATCAAACTAGTGCTAGTTGATGCGAGTTACTTCGGAAACAAAAGGACTAAAGTAAAATTCATTTGGGGTATTCTCTCAATTCCAAAAAAAAGCAACGGGATCAAGTATGAGTTGTCGATCAGAACATATATGGATAGAACCTATAACAGGGGCTCGAAAAACAAGTAATTTCTGCTGGGCTGTTATCCTTTTTTTAGGTTCATTAGGATTCTTGTTGGTTGGAACCTCGAGTTATCTTGGTAGAAATTTGATATCTTTATTTCCGTCTCAGGAAATCGTTTTTTTTCCACAAGGAATTGTGATGTCTTTCTATGGGATCGCGGGTCTTTTTATTAGCTCTTATTTGTGGTGCACAATTTCGTGGAATGTAGGTAGTGGTTATGATCGATTTGATAGAAAAGACGGAATAGTGTGTATTTTTCGTTGGGGATTTCCTGGAAAAAATCGTCGGGTCTTCCTCCGATTTCTTATAAAAGATATTCAGTCCGTCAGAGTAGAAGTTAAAGAGGGTATTTATGCTCGTCGTGTCCTTTATATGGATATCAAAGGCCAGGGAGCCATTCCATTGACTCGTACTGATGAGAATTTTACTCCACGGGAAATGGAACAAAAAGCTGCTGAATTGGCCTATTTCTTGCGTGTACCAATTGAAGTATTTTAAGAAATGAGCCGACAAATGCATGCTTTCTCAGCAGGAGGGCAAAAACGCAAGAATCCTCTTTTTCTATAACATAACTTAATTGAAATTTCTTCATAACATCCATTCGAGTCAAAGCAGAATGGAACAATAAAAAAAAAAAAATAATAATAAAAAAGAGTGAATAGATTCATAGATTCGATAACTTGTAATAGAACTGATGCGTGAGAGAAATATTAGATTACATAAAGTCGACGAATAAGATTCATTAACAATTCACAGATGAAAAAATGGCAAAAAAGAAAGCATTAACTCCTCTTTTCTATCTTGCATCTATAGTATTTTTGCCTTGGTGGATTTCGCTCTCATTTCAAAAAAGTCTGGAATCATGGATTACAAATTGGTGGAATACTAGGCAATCCGAAACTTTTTTGAATGATATTGAAGAAAATAGTATTCTAGAAAAATTCAAAGAATTAAAGGAACTCCTCCTCTTAGAGGAAATGATCAAGGAATACTCGGAGACACATCTACAAAACCTTCGTATAGGAATTCACAAAGAAACAATCCAATTAATCAAGATACACAATGAGGGTCGTATTCATACGATTTTGCACTTCTCGACAAATATAATCTGTTTCATTATTCTAAGTGGTTATTCTATTTTGGGTAATAAAGAACTTGTTATTCTTAACTCTTGGGCTCAGGAATTCCTATATAACTTAAGTGACACAATAAAAGCTTTTTCTCTTCTTTTATTAACTGATTTATGTATCGGATTTCATTCGCCCCATGGTTGGGAACTGCTGATTGGCTTTGTCTACAAGGATTTTGGATTTGTTCATAATGATCAAATTATATCTGGCCTTGTTTCCACTTTTCCAGTCATTCTAGATACAATTTTAAAATATTGGATTTTCCGTTATTTAAATCGCGTATCTCCGTCACTTGTAGTGATTTATCATTCAATGAATGACTGAAAAATTATCTACCTAATCTAATTATAATGTTTTTGCAGTTGTACATAAGCAAAGCATTGAAAAAAACTTTATATTTCTACCCATCCCGGAGATTCATCCTATATTCCTATATATTAATCCAGTCAAATTATTATTATTCCAGTAAATAACAGAATCGTGGATAGGAAACTCCATTAGTGACCTACCCCAATTTATTGTAGAAATTTTCGGGATCAATGGTTGGACCATGCAAACTAGAAATACTTTTTCTTGGATAAAGGAACAGATTACTCGATCTATTTCCATATCGCTCATGATATATATCATAACTCGTACATCCATTTCAAATGCATATCCCATTTTTGCACAGCAGGGTTATGAAAATCCACGAGAAGCCACTGGACGTATTGTATGCGCCAATTGCCATTTAGCTAATAAACCAGTGGATATTGAGGTTCCGCAAGCGGTACTTCCCGATACTGTATTTGAAGCAGTTGTTCGAATTCCCTATGATATGCAACTGAAACAAGTTCTTGCTAATGGTAAAAAGGGGGGTTTGAATGTAGGGGCTGTTCTTATTTTACCAGAGGGTTTTGAATTAGCCCCTCCCGATCGTATTTCCCCCGAGATAAAAGAAAAGATGGGCAATCTGTCTTTTCAGAGTTATCGCCCCAACCAAAAAAATATTCTTGTCATAGGCCCTGTTCCTGGTCAGAAATATAGTGAAATCACCTTTCCTATTCTTTCCCCGGACCCCGCTACTAAGAAAGACATTCACTTCTTAAAATATCCTATATACGTAGGCGGAAACAGAGGAAGGGGCCAAATTTATCCTGACGGGAGCAAGAGTAACAATACAGTTTATAATGCTACAGCATCAGGTATAGTAAGCAAAATCCTACGAAAAGAAAAGGGGGGATACGAAATAACCATAGCGGATGCATCCGATGGACGTCAAGTGGTTGATATTATCCCTCCGGGGCCAGAACTTCTTGTTTCAGAAGGTGAATCTATCAAATTGGATCAACCGTTGACAAGTAATCCTAATGTGGGCGGATTTGGTCAGGGAGATGCAGAAATAGTACTTCAAGATCCATTACGTGTACAAGGTCTTTTGTTCTTCTTCGCATCCGTGATTTTGGCACAAATCTTTTTGGTTCTTAAAAAGAAACAGTTCGAGAAGGTTCAATTGTCCGAAATGAATTTCTAGACTGGCGTATTTATCGACATAAAGTTTGTAAAAAGCATTAGCAATTATCTATGATAAAAAATGAAATTATAAAAAGAATTTTGTTCTTTTAGACTCTTTTTCTATGAGATGCCGGGAATTCCTTGTACGACATTCCTAGACATAGTATATAGAAAGACTATTTGACTTGACCCCTTCTTTTTTTTTTTTCAAAATTGGGGCTATGTTGCTATTGTCAGATTGAAATGTAAAAAATGTATTTGATTCTAATACATTTCACTTTGGCTAGATCCTATCCAAAAGTAAACGGGAAATAGAACGGATAAATATAAATTAAGGGAGCAAATATTTCTGGGAGGGTTTATTCGTCTTCCTAGTCTTCGACACAAGAAAAGGGGTGTGAAAAATCCTTTTCTTGTGTCGAAATAATAATGATTCTTTATACTGTTCGTCAAACATTCCTAGTGTTAGTTTCTGTTTTTTACAGATCTATCAGAACGTTTTTTGGAGTTATTGCGTATTTTATTAATTATTATATTATAAATTCTATTACAATAATTAATCATTACGTATACTATAAAAAGTGGTGGACAAACAAAAGAGGAGGGAAAATTTGTTGAGTAAATAGAACTTCGTCAATGAACTTATAAAAAAATATTATAATTATTAAGAACTCAACGGGA